GCTAGCGTAGCTTAACTAAAGCATAACACTGAAGATGTTAAGACGGTCCCTAGAAAGGTCCCGTAAGCACAAAGGCTTGGTCCTGACTTTACTGTCAGCTTAGGCCATACTTACACATGCAAGTCTCAGCACCCCCGTGAGAACGCCCACAGTTCTCTGCCCGAGAACAAGGAGCTGGTATCAGGCACATACTTATAGCCCACAACACCTTGCTCAGCCACACCCTCAAGGGAATTCAGCAGTGATAGACATTAAGCCCTAAGCGAAAGCTTGACTTAGTTAAAGCCAAGAGGGCCGGTAAAACTCGTGCCAGCCACCGCGGTTATACGAGAGGCCCAAGTTGACAGGCGCCGGCGTAAAGAGTGGTTAAGGGAAAACACCAAACTAAAGCCGAACACCTTCAGAGCTGTCATACGTTTCCGAAGGCATGAAGTCCCACCACGAAAGTGGCTTTACCCCTCCCGACTCCACGAAAGCTGCGGAACAAACTGGGATTAGAGACCCCACTATGCCCAGCCCTAAACTTTGATGGCATTTTACCCCGCCATCCGCCAGGGAACTACGAGCACTAGCTTAAAACCCAAAGGACTTGGCGGTGCTTTAGACCCCCCTAGAGGAGCCTGTTCTAGAACCGATAATCCCCGTTAAACCTCACCCTCTCTTGTCATCCCCGCCTATATACCGCCGTCGTCAGCTTACCCTGTGAAGGCACCATAGTAAGCAAAACTAGTAAAACCCAAAACGCCAGGTCGAGGTGTAGCATATGAGAGGGAAAGAAATGGGCTACATTCCCTAATTCTAGGGAACACGGACAATGTAATGAAAAAGACATTAGAAGGAGGATTTAGCAGTAAGCAAAAAATAGAGTGTTTTGCTGAAACTGGCCCTGAAGCGCGCACACACCGCCCGTCACTCTCCCCAAACCAACTTTAAAAAATACATAATACATTTTTAGGAAAAAGGGGAGGCAAGTCGTAACATGGTAAGTGTACCGGAAGATGCACTTGGAGAAATCAGAGTGTAGCTAAGACAGCAAAGCATCTCCCTTACACTGAGAAGTCACCCGTGCAAATCGGGTCACCCTGACGCCCAACAGCTAGCTCACCCAACAATACTAATAAACCACTATTTATACACCCAAAAACACTTCCACCCAGAAAACAAACCATTTTTCCCCCTAAGTATGGGAGACAGAAAAGGATCTTGAAGCAATAGAGAAAGTACCGCAAGGGAAAGCTGAAAGAGAAATGAAACAACCCAGTTAAAGCACAAAAAAGCAGAGACTTCCCCTCGTACCTTTTGCATCATGATTTAGCAAGAAACACTTAAGCAAAAAGCATTATAGTTTAACTCCCCGAAACTAAGTGAGCTACTCCGAGACAGCCTAACATAAAGGGCAACCCCGTCTCTGTGGCAAAAGAGTGGGAAGAGCTCTGAGTAGAGGTGACAGACCTACCGAACTTAGTTATAGCTGGTTGCCTGAGAACTGAATAGAAGTTCAGCCTTTTAAATTCTCTCCCCACCATCCGGCCCACGCCTACCCCAGAAAACAAGAAGTTAAAAGAGTTAATCAAAGGGGGTACAGCCCCTTTGATAAAAAATACAATTTTCCCAGCAGGATAAAGATCACATTCAACATAAGGCGAATGCCCTAGTGGGCCTAAAAGCAGCCATCTAAACAGAAAGCGTTAAAGCTCAAGCATCACACATCCCTCCAATACTGATAACACTATCTTAACCCGCTAACCCTATCAGGCTATTCCATTTTCATGGAAGTAATCATGCTAATATGAGTAATAAGAGAAGCACTGCCTCTCTCCCCGCACACGTGTACATCGGAACGAACCCCCACCGAAAATTAACGGCCCCAAAACCAAGAGGGCCCTGGACAAAAAATAAATAACCAGAAAACCATCCAACCATTACCCGTTAACCCCACACTGGTGTGCCCCACAGGAAAGACCAAAAGAGAAAGAAGGAACTCGGCAAATACGAGCCTCGCCTGTTTACCAAAAACATCGCCTCTTGAAACAAAAACATAAGAGGTCCCGCCTGCCCAGTGACTATAAGTTCAACGGCCGCGGTATTTTGACCGTGCAAAGGTAGCGCAATCACTTGTCTTTTAAATGAAGACCTGTATGAATGGCACCACGAGGGCTCAACTGTCTCCTTTCTCCTGTCAATGAAATTGATCTCCCCGTGCAGAAGCGGGGATTTCTCCATAAGACGAGAAGACCCTATGGAGCTTCAGGCACCAGAACAGACCATGTTAAGCACCCCAAACACAAAGGACAAAACTAAATAGACCCTGTTCCAATGCCTTTGGTTGGGGCGACCGCGGGGAAACAAAGAACCCCCACGTGGACTAGGAGCACCCTTTACTCCCACAACCCAGGGCTACAGCCCTAAGTAACAGAATCTCTGACCATAGATGATCCGGCACAGCCGATCAACGAACCGAGTTACCCTAGGGATAACAGCGCAATCCCCTTCTAGAGTCCATATCGACAAGGGGGTTTACGACCTCGATGTTGGATCAGGACATCCTATTGGTGCAGCCGCTATTAAGGGTTCGTTTGTTCAACGATTAAAGTCCTACGTGATCTGAGTTCAGACCGGAGCAATCCAGGTCAGTTTCTATCTATGTTGTGATCTTTTCTAGTACGAAAGGACCGAAAAGAAAAGGCCCCTGTTTCAAACACGCCTTACCCCCACCTAATGAAACCAACTAAAATAGGCAAAAGGGCATAATCTCTTAAGCTTAAGAAAACAGCCTGTTAAGGTGGCAGAGCCCGGACAATGCAAAAGACCTAAGCCCTTTCAACGGAGGTTCAAATCCTCCCCCTAACTATGATCACAACACTTATCTCATCAATCCTTAATCCCCTTATTCTTATAGTCTTTGTTCTCTTAGCCGTAGCCCTCCTAACATTAGTTGAACGAAAAGTCCTAGGCTACATGCAACTACGTAAAGGCCCCAACATCGTTGGCCCGTACGGCCTCCTTCAACCAGTTGCAGACGGTATTAAACTCTTCATCAAAGAGCCGGTACGACCCTCGACTTCCTCCCCCATTCTATTTCTACTAGCCCCTATCCTTGCCCTCACCCTTGCTCTTACCCTTTGGACCCCTATACCCCTGCCTTTCCCCATAGCAGACCTAAACCTAGGCATTCTATTCATCCTTGCTTTATCCAGCCTAGCAGTATATTCCATCCTAGGATCAGGCTGAGCTTCAAACTCCAAATACGCCCTCATCGGCGCCCTTCGAGCCGTCGCCCAAACTGTCTCCTACGAAGTAAGTTTAGGACTTATTCTCCTCAACGCAATCATCTTTACTGGAGGCTTCACACTCCAAACATTCAGCATTGCCCAAGAAAGCACGTGACTAATTCTCCCCGCCTGACCCCTCGCCATAATATGGTACATCTCCACCCTAGCCGAAACCAATCGCGCCCCCTTTGACCTTACTGAAGGGGAGTCTGAGCTAGTCTCTGGCTTCAACGTAGAATATGCTGGAGGCCCTTTCGCTCTATTCTTCCTTGCAGAATATGCTAACATCCTCCTAATAAACACGCTCTCAGCTACCCTCTTTCTAGGCTCCTCCATCTCTCACCTGACACCAGAACTAACCACAACCAACCTCATAATTAAGGCAGCCCTCTTATCTGTCCTATTCCTCTGAGTTCGTGCCTCCTACCCCCGATTCCGCTATGACCAACTGATACATTTGATTTGAAAAAACTTTCTCCCCCTCACCCTCGCACTCGTAATTTGACACCTTGCACTTCCCATCACACTAGCAGGACTTCCCCCACAACTATAACCGGAGCCGTGCCTGAATTAAAGGGCCACTTTGATAGAGTGAATAATGAGGGTTAAAGCCCCTCCAGCTCCTTAGAAAGAAGGGACTCGAACCCTACCTAAAGAGATCAAAACTCTTGGTGCTTCCACTACACCACTTCCTAGTAAAGTCAGCTAAATTAAGCTTTTGGGCCCATACCCCAAAAATGTTGGTTAAACTCCTTCCTTTACTAATGAACCCCTATATCTTGGCAACCCTTCTTTTTGGACTAAGTCTAGGAACCACAATTACATTTGCAAGTTCGCATTGACTTCTTGCCTGAATAGGCCTTGAGCTTAACACCCTCGCCATTATCCCCCTGATAGCTCAACACCACCACCCCCGAGCAGTCGAAGCCACCACAAAATACTTCCTCACTCAAGCTGCTGCCGCAGCAACTTTACTATTTGCCAGCATCACTAACGCCTGACTCACAGGCCAATGAGAAATTCAACAGCTAGCCCACCCCCTACCCACCACCATAATCACCCTTGCCCTAGCATTAAAAATTGGACTGGCCCCCTTACATGCCTGACTTCCAGAAGTCCTCCAAGGGCTGGACCTGACTACAGGACTTATCCTATCAACCTGACAAAAACTAGCCCCCTTCGCCCTCCTCCTCCAAATTCAACCCACCAACTCAAACTTGCTTGTCCTCCTAGGACTCACTTCTACCCTAGTCGGAGGCTGGGGCGGACTAAACCAAACACAACTGCGCAAAATTCTAGCATACTCCTCCATCGCCCACCTTGGCTGAATAATCCTAGTCCTCCAATTTTCCCCCCAACTGACCCTCCTCACCTTAATAACATACTTCATTATAACAGCCTCTGCCTTTTTAGTCCTCAAAATTAATAACTCCACCAATATTAATGCACTCGCCACTTCCTGAGCAAAAACTCCCGCCCTCACCACCCTCACACCCCTCATCCTCCTCTCCCTAGGGGGCCTCCCCCCTCTTACAGGGTTCATACCAAAATGACTAATTCTCCAAGAATTAACCAAACAAGACCTAGCCCTCACCGCAACATTTGCCGCCTTAACAGCCCTCCTCAGCCTCTACTTTTACCTCCGTCTCTCCTACGCAATGACACTCACTACCTCTTCCAACACCCTCACAGCCACAACCCCCTGACGTTTTACCTCCGCCCACCCAACCCTTCTCCTAGCAACCACAACCTCCTTAGCCATCTTCCTCCTCCCTCTCACCCCGGCCATAATAACCCTCCTAACCATCTAAGGGGCTTAGGATAGCACACAGACCAAGGGCCTTCAAAGCCCTAAGCGGGAGTGAAAATCTCCCAGCCCCTGATAAGACTTGCGGGACATTACCCCACATCTCCTGCATGCAAAACAGACACTTTAATTAAGCTAAAGCCTTACTAGATAGGAAGGCCTCGATCCTACAAACTCTTAGTTAACAGCTAAGCGCCCAAGCCAGCGAGCATCTATCTACTTTCCCCGCCTACCTCCCCAAAATAGGCGGGGAAAGCCCCGGCAGACGTTAGTCTGCGACTTCAGATTTGCAATCTGATATGTCAAACACCTCGGAGCTTGGTAAAAAGAGGATTTTAACCTCTGTCCATGGGGCTACAATCCACCGCTTAACTCTCAGCCATCTTACCTGTGGCAATCACACGTTGATTTTTCTCGACTAATCACAAAGACATCGGCACCCTCTACCTAGTTTTTGGTGCCTGAGCCGGAATAGTAGGAACCGCATTAAGCCTATTGATCCGAGCAGAACTCAGCCAGCCAGGCTCACTCCTTGGAGACGACCAAATCTACAATGTAATCGTAACTGCGCACGCCTTTGTAATAATTTTCTTTATAGTCATGCCTATCATAATTGGAGGTTTCGGTAACTGACTAATCCCACTCATAATTGGTGCCCCAGACATGGCCTTCCCTCGAATAAACAACATGAGCTTCTGACTTCTGCCCCCTTCGTTCCTCCTCCTACTTGCCTCATCAGGAGTTGAGGCTGGTGCTGGGACAGGCTGAACCGTCTACCCCCCACTAGCAGGCAATCTGGCGCACGCGGGCCCCTCAGTTGACCTAACCATTTTTTCCCTCCACTTAGCAGGAGTCTCGTCTATCCTTGGGGCAATTAATTTTATTACCACAATTGTTAACATGAAACCCCCCGCAATCTCCCAATATCAAACCCCCCTATTTGTTTGAGCGCTTCTAATCACCGCTGTCCTACTCCTACTATCCCTGCCAGTCCTTGCCGCCGGCATTACTATACTTTTAACCGATCGAAACCTAAACACAACCTTTTTTGACCCTGCAGGGGGAGGAGACCCCATTCTCTACCAACACCTATTCTGATTCTTTGGCCACCCAGAAGTCTATATTCTTATCCTTCCCGGGTTTGGGATGATCTCCCACATTGTAGCCTACTATGCTGGCAAAAAAGAACCCTTTGGTTACATAGGAATAGTTTGGGCTATAATGGCCATTGGCCTCCTAGGCTTTATTGTTTGAGCCCACCATATGTTTACCGTTGGAATAGACGTAGACACCCGAGCCTACTTTACCTCTGCAACAATAATTATTGCCATCCCGACTGGAGTTAAAGTATTTAGCTGACTAGCCACCCTTCACGGCGGCTCAATTAAATGAGAAACCCCCCTTTTATGAGCCCTAGGCTTTATTTTCCTATTTACAGTCGGAGGACTGACCGGCATCGTCTTAGCCAACTCATCCTTAGACATCATGCTCCACGACACATACTATGTAGTAGCCCACTTCCACTATGTTCTCTCAATAGGCGCCGTATTCGCAATCGTTGCAGGTTTTGTCCACTGATTCCCCCTATTTTCAGGCTACACACTCCACAGCACATGAACTAAAATTCACTTTGCAGTGATATTTGTAGGAGTAAACCTCACTTTCTTCCCCCAACATTTCCTTGGTCTAGCAGGTATACCTCGCCGATATTCAGACTACCCAGACGCCTACACCCTTTGAAACACAATCTCTTCCATTGGTTCTATAATCTCCCTCGTGGCAGTCATTATGTTCCTATTTATTATTTGAGAAGCTTTCGCCGCTAAACGGGAAGTTCTATCAGTAGAACTTACACCAACAAATGCAGAGTGACTTCATGGCTGCCCACCCCCTTACCACACCTTTGAAGAACCGGCATTTGTTCAAGTTCAACAAACTTGGCCCAAACGATAAACGCCCGAATCTAAGCCCCTACGAGAAAGGAAGGAATTGAACCCCCATAAATTGGTTTCAAGCCAACCACATAACCACTCTGCCACTTTCTTCATAAGACACTAGTAAAATAGAAAATAACATTGCCTTGTCAAGGCAAAATTGTGGGTTAAACCCCCGCGTGTCTTGTCCCAATGGCCCATCCCTCCCAACTAGGATTTCAAGATGCAGCTTCCCCTGTGATAGAAGAACTTCTACACTTCCACGACCATGCCTTAATAATTGTTTTTCTCATTAGCACATTTGTACTTTACATTATTGTGGCTATAGTAACCACCAAATTAACCAACAAATTTATCTTGGACTCCCAAGAAATCGAAATTATTTGAACCCTCCTCCCTGCCATTATCCTTATCCTCATCGCACTCCCCTCTCTCCGGATCCTCTACCTCATGGACGAAATTAATGACCCCCACCTCACAATTAAAGCAATAGGTCACCAATGGTACTGAAGCTACGAATACACTGATTACGAAGATCTTGGCTTTGACTCCTACATGGTCCCTACACAAGACTTAGCCCCCGGGCAATTTCGCCTCCTAGAGGCTGACCATCGAATAGTGGTCCCAGTTGAATCCCCAATCCGAGTCTTAGTCTCAGCTGAAGATGTCCTTCACTCTTGGGCCGTCCCAAGCCTCGGAGTAAAAATAGACGCGGTCCCCGGACGCCTCAACCAAACAGCATTTATTGCATCTCGACCTGGGGTCTTTTATGGACAATGCTCTGAAATCTGCGGCGCAAACCACAGCTTCATGCCCATCGTAGTGGAAGCAGTCCCTTTAGAACACTTTGAAAACTGATCATCTCTAATACTTGAAGACGCTTCGCTAAGAAGCTAAACAGGGGACAGCGTTAGCCTTTTAAGCTAAAGACAGGTGACTCCCAACCACCCTTAGCGAGATGCCACAACTCAATCCAGCACCTTGATTTGCCATCTTATTATTCTCCTGACTAGTCTTCTTGACAGTCATCCCCCCAAAAGTTCTAGCCCACTCCTTTCCAAATGAACCCACCTCTCAAAGCACAGAAAAACCAAAAACAGAGCCCTGAAACTGACCATGATACTAAGCTTTTTTGACCAGTTCATGAGCCCCACATACTTTGGAGTCCCCCTAATCGCCCTTGCCCTAGCCTTACCCTGAGTCCTGTACCCTAAACCCACAGCTCGCTGACTGAACAACCGCCTCCTAACCCTTCAAGGCTGATTCATCAACCGCTTCACCCAGCAAATCTTTCAACCCCTCAGCCTAGGGGGGCACAAATGAGCAGTCCTACTAACCTCGCTCATACTATTCCTCATCACACTAAATATGCTAGGCCTACTCCCTTATACCTTCACACCTACAACACAACTCTCCCTCAACATGGCATTTGCTGTTCCCTTATGGTTAGCAACAGTAATCATTGGGATACGAAACCAACCCACCCATGCATTAGGCCACCTTCTCCCAGAAGGAACTCCCGTTCTCCTCATTCCAGTTTTGATTGTTATCGAAACAATTAGTCTATTCATCCGACCCTTGGCCCTAGGTGTTCGGCTGACAGCCAACTTAACAGCCGGCCACCTCCTAATTCAACTAATTGCCACCGCCGCATCCGTCCTCCTCCCACTTATACCCGCCGTTGCTCTACTAACAGCCGTCCTTCTCTTCCTACTGACACTGCTAGAAGTAGCCGTCGCCATAATTCAAGCCTACGTATTTGTACTTCTTTTAAGCCTCTACCTCCAAGAAAACGTCTAATGGCCCATCAAGCACACGCATATCATATAGTAGACCCCAGCCCATGACCTCTGACAGGAGCAGCAGCCGCCCTCCTAATAACCTCCGGTTTAGCAATCTGAATGCACTTCCATGACACAACACTTATACTCCTAGGACTAGTCCTTCTCCTCCTAACCATGAACCAATGATGACGAGACATCATCCGAGAAGGCACGTTTCAAGGTCACCACACTCCCCCCGTCCAAAAAGGCCTTCGCTATGGCATGATTCTATTCATTACCTCAGAAGTCTTTTTCTTCCTAGGGTTTTTCTGAGCATTCTACCACTCAAGCCTCGCCCCAACCCCCGAACTTGGAGGCTGCTGGCCCCCCACAGGCATCACCACCCTAGACCCATTTGAAGTCCCTCTTCTAAACACAGCTGTCCTCCTAGCCTCTGGTGTCACAGTCACTTGAGCCCACCACAGCATCATAGAAGGGCATCGAAAAGAAGCAATTCAAGCTCTTACCCTAACAATTCTCCTAGGCTTTTACTTCACACTCTTACAAGCAATAGAATACTACGAAGCCCCCTTCACGATCGCAGACGGAGTTTATGGCTCCACATTCTTTGTTGCCACAGGCTTCCACGGCCTCCATGTTATTATTGGTTCAACCTTCCTGGCCATCTGCCTACTACGACAAATTCAATACCACTTTACATCAGAACACCACTTCGGATTTGAAGCCGCTGCCTGATACTGACACTTCGTAGACGTCGTCTGACTTTTCCTCTACATCTCAATCTACTGATGAGGCTCATATCTTTCTAGTATTAAAGCTAGTACATGTGACTTCCAATCACCTAGTCTTGGTTAAACCCCAAGGAAAGATAATGAACTTAGTTACAGCAACAATTGCCATCTCTGCTGCTCTCTCAACTGCCTTAGCCACCATTTCTTTCTGACTCCCCCAAACAAGCCCAGACCACGAAAAACTATCGCCATACGAATGCGGCTTTGACCCCCTAGGGTCCGCTCGCCTGCCCTTCTCACTACGATTTTTCCTCGTCGCTATTCTTTTCCTCCTCTTTGACCTAGAAATTGCTCTCCTCCTCCCCCTCCCATGAGGGGACCAACTCTCCTCTCCTCTCATAACATTCTCCTGAGCATTCGCTATTCTTTCTCTTCTCACCCTCGGCCTAATCTATGAGTGAGTCCAAGGGGGCCTTGAATGAGCTGAGTAGGTTGTTAGTTTAAGAAAAACCCTTGATTTCGGCTCAAGAACTTGTGGTTAAAGTCCACAACTACCTAATGACTCCCGCCCACTTTACCTTCTCTTCTATATTTATACTAGGACTGGCAGGCCTGGCATTCCACCGAACACACCTTCTCTCCGCCCTCCTCTGCCTTGAAGGGATAATACTATCCCTCTTCATTGCCCTTTCACTTTGGACCCTTCAACTTAATTCTACGAGCTTCTCAGCCTCCCCCATACTACTCCTGGCATTTTCAGCTTGTGAGGCCAGCGCAGGTCTAGCCCTCCTAGTTGCCAGCACCCGTACCCACGGCACCGACCGTCTTCAAAGCCTGAATCTCCTACAATGCTAAAAATTCTTATCCCCACCATCATGCTCATCCCAACTACCTGAGCAATCCCTACCAAACAGCTCTGGTCCTCCTCACTGACATACAGCCTAGCCATCTCCATAATCAGCCTGACCTGACTAAAATCAACAGCAGACGCAGGCTGATCTTTTCTTAATCCCTATATGGCAACCGACCCTCTCTCCACCCCCCTACTAGCCCTAACCTGCTGACTTCTACCTCTTATAATCTTAGCAAGCCAACACCACACCTCCTCAGAGCCCATTAGCCGACAACGCATGTACATCACACTCCTCACATCCCTGCAAATCTTCCTTATCCTAGCCTTCAGCGCAACCGAACTAATCATATTCTACATCATATTCGAAGCCACACTAATTCCAACCCTGGTAATTATTACCCGATGAGGTAACCAGACAGAACGCCTGAATGCAGGCACATATTTTCTATTCTACACCCTAGCAGGATCTCTCCCCCTCCTTGTTGCCCTCCTTCTCTTACAAAATAACTCCGGGACCCTCTCCCTCCTCACACTCCAATTTTCCCCCTTCATTCATCTATCCTCCTTCGCAGACAAACTGTGATGAGCTGGCTGCTTACTAGCCTTCCTAGTTAAAATGCCCCTTTATGGGGCCCACCTTTGACTCCCCAAAGCCCACGTTGAAGCCCCAATTGCAGGCTCCATAGTCCTAGCCGCTGTCCTTCTTAAACTTGGCGGCTACGGAATGATTCGAATAATGACGATACTAGAACCCCTCACCAAAGAACTCAGCTACCCCTTCATTATCCTCGCCCTCTGAGGGGTAATCATAACCGGATCTATTTGTCTCCGACAAACCGACCTCAAGTCACTAATTGCTTACTCATCCGTAAGCCACATAGGCCTTGTCGCAGCCGGCATTCTCATCCAAACACCCTGAGGCTTCACTGGGGCCCTAATCCTCATAATTGCCCACGGACTCACTTCTTCCGCCCTTTTCTGTTTAGCCAACACAAACTATGAACGAACTCATAGCCGAACCCTACTCCTGGCCCGAGGCCTCCAAATAATCTTGCCCCTAATAACCGCCTGATGGTTTATCGCTAGCCTTGCTAACCTCGCCCTCCCTCCCCTCCCCAATCTTATAGGGGAACTAATGATCATCACTTCCCTATTCAACTGGTCCTGATGAACAATTGTTCTAACAGGAGCTGGAACCCTAATCACCGCAGCCTACTCTCTCTACATATTCTTGATAACACAACGAGGTCCGCTTCCCTCCCACATCACAGCCCTAGAGCCAACACACTCACGAGAACACTTACTATTGACCCTTCACCTCCTTCCCCTCCTACTCCTGATCCTTAAGCCCGAGGTGATCTGAGGCTGAACGCTCTGTAGACATAGTTTAACGAAAACATTCGATTGTGATTCTAAAGATAGAGGTTAAACTCCTCTTGTCCACCGAGAGAGATTTGTAATAACAAAGACTGCTAATCTTTGCCCCCCTTGGTTAAATTCCGAGGCTCACTCGGACAGCTCCTAAAGGATAACAGCTCATCCGTTGGTCTTAGGAACCAAAAACTCTTGGTGCAAATCCAAGTAGCAGCTATGCATCATACCCCCGTCATCATAGCATCTAGCCTAATCACTGTCTTTTTTCTACTGACCTACCCCATCCTCACAACCCTAACCCCCAAACTCCCCTCCCCCCACTGAGCCCTAAACAAAGTTAAAACCGCCGTCAAACTAGCCTTTTTTATTAGCCTCCTCCCCCTGTTCTTATTTTTTCACGAAGGAGCTGAAACCATCATCACCAGCTGAAACTGAATAAACACCCTTACCTTCGACATCAACATTAGCCTCAAATTTGATATCTACTCAATCATCTTCACCCCTGTTGCCCTTTACGTCACCTGGTCTATTCTAGAATTTGCTTCATGATACATACACTCGGACCCCTGCATAAACCGCTTCTTCAAATACCTCCTCATTTTCCTCATCGCCATAATCATCCTGGTCACAGCAAACAACATATTCCAACTATTCATCGGCTGAGAAGGGGTCGGAATTATATCCTTCCTCCTCATCGGCTGATGATACGGACGAACCGATGCAAACACCGCAGCCCTCCAAGCCGTAATCTATAATCGAATCGGGGACATCGGCCTAATTTTTTCTATAGCATGAATCGCAACGAACTTAAACTCCTGAGAATTACAACAAATCTTCTCCACCTCAACAACCACCGACCTCACCCTCCCCCTCATAGGTCTCATCCTTGCAGCCACTGGCAAGTCAGCCCAATTCGGGCTCCATCCGTGACTCCCCTCGGCCATAGAAGGCCCTACGCCGGTCTCTGCCCTACTGCACTCAAGCACAATAGTCGTAGCAGGCATCTTCCTACTCATCCGTATAAGCCCACTACTAGGAAACAACCAAGCCGCCCTCACTGCCTGCCTCTGCTTAGGCGCCCTCACAACACTCTTTACCGCAACCTGCGCCCTCACCCAAAACGACATCAAAAAAATCGTCGCTTTTTCTACATCAAGCCAGCTCGGCCTAATAATAGTTACCATCGGACTTAACCAACCCCAACTTGCCTTTCTGCATATCTGCACCCATGCTTTCTTCAAAGCAATACTTTTCCTCTGCTCCGGCTCAATCATCCACAGCCTAAACGACGAACAAGACATCCGAAAAATAGGAGGCATGCACCACTTGACCCCCTTCACCTCCTCCTGTCTAACCATTGGAAGCCTCGCCCTTACAGGTGTTCCCTTCCTAGCAGGGTTCTTTTCTAAAGATGCCATCATCGAAGCCCTAAACACATCCTATCTTAACGCCTGAGCCCTAGCCCTTACCCTGCTAGCCACCTCATTCACAGCTATCTACAGCCTCCGAGTAGTCTTCTTCGTATCTATAGGTCACCCCCGATTTAATCCCCTCTCCCCAATCAACGAAAACAACCCAACAGTGATTAACCCCATCAAACGACTAGCATGAGGCAGCATTATCGCCGGCCTCCTAATTACCTCCAACATCACTCCCCTCAAAACCCCCATTATATCCATACCATTCCTCCTAAAAACAGCCGCCCTTGCCGTGACTATCATCGGCCTCCTACTCGCCCTAGAATTAGCCTCCCTCACCACAAAACAAATTAAAGCCCTCCCTAACCTTCCACCCCACCACTTCTCCAACATGCTAGGATTTTACCCCACAGTCATACACCGCCTTACCCCCAAACTTAACCTTCTCCTAGGCCAAACCATCGCCACCCAAATAATCGACCAAACCTGACTAGAAAAAGTGGGCCCAAAAGCAGTCTACTCCTTAAACTCCCCTATAATTACGACAACCAGCAACATCCAACAAGGAATGATCAAAACCTACCTCTCCCTTTTCTTCCTCACCTTTACCCTAGCCCTACTTATCCTTCTATATTAGACAACCCGAAGGGCCCCCCGACTAAGACCCCGAGTTAACTCCAACACCACAAACAGCGTCAACAACAACACCCATGCCCCCAAAATCAACATTCCTCCCCCCACAGAATAAACTAACGCTACCCCTCCGATATCCCCTCGAAACACAGAAAACTCACTAAACTCATCCACTAAAACTCAAGAACCCTCATACCAACCCCCTCAAAATGTACTTGCTGCCACCCCTACTCCTGCAAGATACACTATTATTACACCCAACACAGGCCAACTCCCCCAACTCTCTGGGTAAGGCTCAGCGGCAAGTGCCGCTGAGTATGCAAACACGACCAACATTCCCCCTAAGTAAATCAAAAACAAAATTAAAGACAAAAAAGACCCTCCATGCCCCACCAATACACCACACCCCACCCCCGCCACCGCAACCAGCCCTAAGGCTGCAAAGTACGGCGAAGGGTTAGAAGCAACCGCCGCTAACCCCACCACCGAACCAAACAAAAATATAAGCATCACATAAGCCATAGTTTCTACCAGGACTTTAACCAGGACTAATGGCTTGAAAAACCACCGTTGTTATTCAACTACAAAAACCTTAATGGCCAGCCTCCGAAAAACCCACCCCCTCCTAAAAATCGCAAATGACGCACTAGTCGACCTCCCCGCACCCTCAAACATTTCCGTTTGATGAAACTTCGGCTCCCTCCTAGGACTTTGTCTCGCCGCTCAGATTCTAACAGGCTTATTCCTTGCAATACACTACACTTCCGATATCGCAACAGCCTTCTCATCCGTCGCCCACATCTGCCGAGATGTAAACTACGGCTGACTAATCCGCAACATACACGCCAACGGCGCATCCTTCTTCTTTATCTGCATCTACCTCCACATCGGTCGAGGCCTGTATTACGGCTCCTACCTCTACAAAGAAACATGAAACGTTGGTGTTATCCTTCTTCTCTTAACAATGATAACTGCATTCGTAGGCTACGTCCTTCCATGAGGACAGATATCCTTTTGAGGTGCCACTGTCATTACCAATCTCCTCTCCGCAATCCCTTACATCGGCAACTCCCTAGTCCAATGACTTTGAGGGGGCTTTTCAGTAGACAATGCAACCCTCACCCGATTTTTTGCCTTCCATTTCCTCCTCCCATTCATCATTGCAGCCATAACAATTATTCACCTAATCTTCCTCCACGAAACCGGATCTACAAACCCAGCAGGCCTTAACTCTGACGCAGACAAAATCTCATTCCATCCCTACTTCTCCTACAAAGACCTCCTAGGCTTTGCAATCCTACTCATTGCCTTAATCGCCTTAGCCCTCTTTTCCCCCAACCTCCTAGGAGACCCAGACAACTTCACCCCCGCAAACCCCCTAGTCACTCCTCCACACATCAAACCAGAATGATACTTCTTATTTGCTTACGCCATCCTCCGATCAATTCCTAACAAGCTAGGAGGTGTCCTCGCACTTCTTTTCTCCATCCTAATTCTCATGCTCGTCCCAATCCTCCACACCTCTAAGCTCCGAGCCCTCACCTTCCGGCCACTCACCCAATTTCTATTCTGACTCCTGGTTGCAGACGTCATTATCTTAACTTGAATCGGAGGCATGCCTGTTGAACACCCCTTCATCATCATCGGGCAAATCGCATCCTTCCTATACTTCTTTATCTTCCTTATCTTACTACCCACCGCCGGGCTAGCAGAAAATAAAATACTTGCATAAGCACACCGCAGTAGTAGCTCAGTGTCAGAACGCCGGTCTTGTAAACCGGACGCCGAAGGTTAAAATCCTTCCTACCGCTCAAAGAAAAGGGATTTTAACCCTCACCCCTAACTCCCAAAGCTAGGATTCTCAATTAAACTATTCTTTGCCGAGCTCTGCCTCAAAAAGGGCTCAAGTACATGTATGTAATTACACCATGAATTTATATTAACCATATATTATGGTATTGTACATGAAATCAAGAAAGACATCCCTGAATTTAATAGACCCTCACACATCAATTATCACCTCATAAATCTTACATAAAACATTTATAAGGACTTAACTCAACAAAACATGAACAAAAAACGACGATAGTTTAAGACCGAACACACCCATCCATTAGTTAAGTTATACCAAGTCCCCAACATCTCGTTGACTCACCCATATTTAATGTAGTAAGAGCCCACCATCAGTTGATTTCTTAATGAACACGGTTCTTGAAGGTGAGGGACAACTATCGTGGGGGTCGCACTCAGTGAATTATTCCTGGCATCTGGTTCCTACTTCAGGTCCATTACTTGTAAATATTCCCCATACTTTCATTGACGCTTGCATAAGTTAATGGTGGTAATACATACTCCTCGTTACCCACCATGCCGGGCATTCTTTCTAGCGGGCAAGGGGTTCTCTTTTTTTTTTTCCTTTCTCTTGGCATCTCACAGTGCATACAAACCTATCTTACAAGGGTGAACATGCATTCTGCTCGCCAGCGTAATAAATATTCATGGCGCATAGATATTCATTGAAGAATTGCATAACTGATTTCAAGAGCATAAAGTTCTTGCTTTCACTCCTAAGATACCTGTCAACACCCCGTTTGTTGCGCGTTTTAAACCCCCCCTACCCCCCCAAAACTCCTAAGATATCTAACACTCCTGCAAACCCCCCGGAAACAGGAAAACATCAAGAAGCTTTCTTTCTTATTCAACATGCGTATATTATAATATTACAATATTGCAATAT